ACCAGGAACAGGGCCTATGACAAGAATATTTTTTTGATTGGGGCGATAGCTCTGAAAAGACAGATTGCCCATCTTTTCTTTTATCTCGGGGGAAATACGATCGGGAGGGGCTAATTCAAAACCCTCTGGTAAAATAAGAACAGCTCCCACATTCAGGACTCCTTTTTTACCATTAGCAAGAACTTGTTTCACTTGCATATCATAAGGAATTCGAACAACTGCTTCAAATACAGTATCGGGAAGTACCGCTTGCGGAACCTCAATATCCACCGGTTTATTAGCTAAATGGCAATTGGCGCATACAATACGTCCAGTCGCTTCTCGTGGATTTTCATAACCCTGCTGTGCAAAAATGGGATATGCATTTGAAATGGATGTACGAGTGATGATATATATCATGAGCGATATGGAAATAGATCGAGTAATTTGTTCCTTTATCCAAGAAAAAGTATTTCTAGTTTGCATGGTCCAACCATTGATCCCGAAAATATATTTATACAATAAATTTGGGTAGGTCACTAATGGAGTTTCCTATCCACGATTCTGTTATTTACTGGAATAATTTGTTTTGACTCAATTAATATATATAGGAATATAGGATGAATCTCCGGGATGGGTAGAAATAGAAAGCGATTTTCAATGCTTTGCTTATGTACAACTGCAAAGTAAGAAACATTATAATTGGATTAGGTAGATAATTTTTCAGTCATTCATTGAATGATAAATCACTACAAGTGACGGAGATACGCGATTTAAATAACGGAAAATCCAATATTTTAAAATTGTATCTAGAATGACTGGAAAAGTGGAAACAAGGCCAGATATAATTTGATCATTATGAACAAATCCAAAATCCTTGTAGACAAAGCCAATCATCAGTTCCCAACCATGGGGCGAATGAAATCCGATACATAAATCAGTTAATAAAAGAAGAGAAAAAGCTTTTATTGTGTCACTTAAGTTATATAGGAATTCTTGAGCCCAAGAATTAAGAATAACGAGTTCTTTATTACCCAAAATAGAATAACCACTTAGAATAATGAAACATATTATATTTGTCGAGAAGTGCAAAATCGTATGAATACGACCCTCGTTGTGTATCTTGATTAATTGGATTGTTTCTTTGTGAATTCCTATACGAAGGTTTTGTAGATGTGTCTCCGAGTATTCCTTGATCATTTCCTCTAAGAAGAGGAGTTCCTCTAATTCTATGAATTTTTCTAGAATACTCTTTTCTTCAAGATCATTCAAAAAAGTTTCGGATTGCCTAGTGTTCCACCAATTAGTAACCCATGATTCCAGACTTTTTTGAAAGGAGAGAGAAATCCACCAGGGCAAAAATACTATAGATGCAAGATATAAAAGAGGAGTGAATGCTTTCTTTTTTGCCATTTTTTCATCTGTGAATTGTTAATGAACCCATCTCATTCGTCGACTCTATGTAATCTAATATTTCTCTCACGCATCAGTTCTATTACAAGTTATCAAACCTATGAATCTATTCACTCTTTTTTATTTGTGATTTCGTGGTTAGGCCTTGAATCTAGAAAAAAATACGGAAAAAGATGAAAAATTCGAATGAATATATATGAATAAATAATATAATAAAAATTGTTTCCCTATATCTCAATCAGTCAAATTCGAAGCATATATCTCTTTTCGATGAACGCCCGGAAAAACCACTTTAAATAATGAATATGAATAGTATTCAGATTTTGAGACAAAAGAACTCTTTTTCTATCATTCTCCTTTTCTATCATTATATAAAAAAAACCTCTAATATTTCGAAAAAATTTAACTGACTATGAGTAGTCATCGATAGAATAATTGAGGTAATTTTCTGAAAAATATTGTGAAAAATGAGTGACAAAAAACGACATAAATAAATTGGCTACATTATAAGAGATCCAAATTTTTCGTCATTAAGGAGCACAAAAAGTCTAAAAAGAAGCTTCAAAAAAATTACAAGATATGATCTATCTGAATCTAAAGTTTCAATTCCAACAACTAAAAAGGGGGAATTTCCTTATTTCGAAATGGTTGATTATGAGATTTTCTTTTTTCTTATTTTTTTATTTAATATATAATTGAGTTGTGTATGTGTATATTTCGATACATATAAAAGATCCCCAAAAAAGGTTTTTTTATACTTGTTCCATATATGTCTGCTTTGACTCGAATGAATGTTCTGAAGAAACCTCAATTAAGTTATGTTATAGAAAAAGAGGATTCTTGCTTTTTTGCCCTCCCGCGAGAAAGCATTAATTTCTCAGCTGATTTCTTAAAATACTTCAATAGGTACACGCAAGAAATAAGCCAATTCAGCAGCTTTTTGTTCCATTTCCCGTGGAGTAAAATTCTCATCAGTACGAGTCAATGGAATGGCTCCCTGGCCTCTGATATCCATATAAAGGACACGACGAGCATAAATACCCTCTTTAACTTCTATTCTGACGGACTGAATATCTTTTATAAGAAATCGGAGGAAGACCCGACGATTTTTTCCAGGGAATCCCCAACGAAAGATACACACTATTCCGTCTTTTCTATCAAATCGATCATAACCACTACCTACATTCCACGAAATTGTGCACCACAAATAGGAGCTAATAAAAAGACCCGCGATCCCATAGAAAGACATCACAATCCCTTGTGGAAAAAAAACTATTTGCTGAGACGGAAATAAAGATATCAAATTTCTACCAAGATAACTCGAGGTTCCAACCAACAAGAATCCTAATGAACCTAAAAAAAGGATAACAGCCCAGCAGAAATTACTTGTTTTTCGAGCCCCCGTTATAGGTTCTATCCATATATGTTCTGATCGACAACTCATACTTGATCCGGTTGCTTTTTTTGGAATTGAGAGAATACCCCAAATGAATTTGCCGTTTATTTCCGAAGTAACTCGCATCAACTAGCACTAGTTTGATGTGAACCTTTAGGAGTAATTCATTAAATTGGTTAGATCTAAACTAATAACACACCCTTCGTATGAGTCACTAAAGATAGCCACATGTATATAGATAGACCAACTTTACAGTTCAGCTATTCGCCGATTCGGGTCTATTTGAAACTAGCTAATAGCATTTTGGGGAGATTTCGACGGAAGCCTCTTATACCATATTTAGCTAAATGGATATCTGTGTTATGATACAAGCGTCAGTTTTGAAAAAAAAAAAGATAATATTTTGCGCCCTCGGCTCTAAACAATCTTGTTTTTTTGAACATGAAGAAATAAAGAAGCCATTGCGATTGCCGGAAATACTAGGCCTACTAAAGGGACCAAAACAGAGGGAAAATTAAGAGTTGTCATAGAATGGGTACCTCGATTTACTATTTGTACCTGTTATTATTATTTAGATTTTATATTTATTATTTATAATATTATTTATAATATAAAGATATCTTATCTTATTATATAATATATATAAAGATCTTACTTATATCTTATATATATTTAATTTATTTATTATTTATTATACTTATATCTTACTTATATTATTATACTTATATCTTACTTATATATATAATAATNNATAATATAGTATTTATATTATAATAATTTGATTTGATTATAATTTGATAATTCTAAATTGGAATTATTACTACTTAAAATTTTTATTAATATCTAAGAATTAATTATTAATTAAAAATAATATAAGTATCTACTATCTAAGTCTAAGTGAGTATATAATGTAGTTTTTCATCTTTCTACATGAAAAATTTGAGAGGATATGGATGAGATATTATTTTCTTCATTTTTTGCTCTTGTCTTCGAATTTCATTCACTAAGCAAAAAGTTTTTTTTAATGAATTAGATTCTATTTATATTGATTCAAGGGTTTGTTAGAATCCCATCCAGCAGGGATTCTTAGTCAAAATAGGATTATCGTACGCTATAGAAAGATAAAAAATTCTATACTATATTTTCTAGATTTTAATTTAATTATATATGACGAGAAGAAGATTTTTTTATTTGCCTAATTTCACGAAAAAAAGAATTTCATCTTTTATCTTGTTAATAGAGACTTCTTGATCAATAATCAGGAATATAGAAAAAGGGTCAGATTTCCGATTTTATGTGACTTTTGATTCGTTATACAATTAGATCGTATGTCAACAAAGAAAACCCATTCGTCTCAATTTCACTTGTATTCCGATAAACGAATTACTCGTTTGCTCAAAATAATGGACTTAATGTTCTAATTTTGATTCAAAGGAAAGAAAGTGTGGAGTTGAAATAACTCACTCAGAACGCCTTTTAAAGGATTACGTGGTACGATTAGATCGAATAAACCCTTCTGGAATAAATACTCAGACGCTTGTGAACCTTCGGGTACTGTTTTATTCAATGTTTGTTCAATTACTCTTTTACCCGCAAAGGCAATGTAGGCATTGGGTTCGGCAATAATGATATCCCCCAACATACCAAAACTGGCTGTCACCCCACCAGTAGTAGGAGATGTAAGGATTGGTACATAGAATAACTTTTTATTTGATTGATAATCATATAAAGCAGAAGATATTTTAGCCATTTGCATCAAGCTCAAACTTCCTTCTTGCATACGTGCCCCTCCGGAAGCACACACTATAATAAGAGGTAGAAATTCTTTAGTAGCATATTCAATCAAACGGGTAATTTTCTCCCCGACTACGGATCCCATACTACCCCCCATAAACTGAAAATCCATAACCCCTATTGCTACGGAAATACCGTTTAATTGCCCTATGCCTGTTTGAACAGCCTCGGTTAATCCTGTCTTTCTTTGATAAGAATCGATACGATTTTTATAAGGCTCCTCCTCCGAATGAAATTGAATGGGATCCAGAGAAACCATGTCTTCATCCATAGGCTCCCAAGTACCCCGATCGATCGAAAGTTCGATTCTATCAGAACTACTCATTTTCAAATGATATCCACATTGTTCACAAAGATTCATTTTTGATTTAAAAAATTTCTTATAATTTAATCCATAACAATTTTCGCATTGAACCCA